AGATGTCAAAGATCATGAATTCATTTCTTTTCTACTCCTGCCAGTCTATTTTTGTTTTTTGTTTTGTGAATACTGTCTATAATGATTGCTGAATCGAAAATTTTCAATTGAACTTATTCCTTCAATTGGTGGTATTTTTGCTTATCCCTATCTCTTTCAAAAATGAAAATTTAGGAAAGTGCTTTCTAAACATATGTATAAAAAGAACATATTTCATTTAGTCCCTTCATGCCTACGATAACTAGTTATTTCGGTTTTTTACTAGTGGCTTTAACTATAACCTCAGCTCTATTTATTGGTTTGAGTAAGATACGACTTATTTGAAAATGAATTGAATTTGAATGAACGAACAATTCACAAAAACAAATCGTTATTTACTATATGCATAGATTCTATAGTTCTTTACTGCGCTAATTACCAATTATCTGTCATTGAGATTCATGGGTAATACAGATTAATATTTATGGATAGATATTACCTCCCTTTTTCCCTTTCAAAATAAAAAAAAAATTGAAAATGATTGAAGTTTTTCTATTTGGAATCGTCTTAGGTCTAATTCCCATTACTTTGGCTGGATTATTTGTAACTGCATATTTACAATATAGACGTGGCGATCAGTTGGACTTTTGATTAATTAACATCTCGTTCTTTTTTTTTTGACTGACCCCCCTCTTTATTAATTCATTTAATTGAATTGAATCTATGGGAGGTCGAGTCAGATTGCTGTTGCATTTTTTTATTTCAATTTGAGTTCGGTGTAATTTTCTACCTAACAAGAACAGAATCACGCTCTGTAGGATTTGAACCTACGACATTGGGTTTTGGAGACCCACGTTCTACCGAACTGAACTAAGAGCGCTTTCTTATCACAATAAGATAAGACTGTAATGGAAGGGGGAGGATTCCTTTTTTTTTTATTTTATATAAAACCACAAGATATCTTGCACACCTATACTATTATATATGATATATAATAGTATTAAAGATTCTGTATGCTCAATTTGAATCGATCTAAAATTGCTCCTTCGTTACTGCTCGGAGGAGAAGTAATAGGTAGGGATGACAGGATTTGAACCCGTGACATTTTGTACCCAAAACAAACGCGCTACCAAGCTGCGCTACATCCCTTTCAATTGGTCTACAGTGTCATTATAGAGAATCCCTGTCTTGTTTTCCACACTTTTAGTTCCTCTATTGATACAATATCAGTTTATCTTGCCATTCCCCCTTTTTGTCTCATATCATATAAGGATCTTATAATAAATTTATTAAGAAAGAAATATTTTTCGTGGAAATTCTTGGGTGGAAAGTTACATATTTTTCTGTTTTAAGAAAAGGAAAATCTTATCTATCGAATCATTGTACATTTGAATTTGAATTAGGGATTCCGCATACAAATAGACAAATGGAAGTGGTCCTTAACTAAATATTCATCTGATTATATATCTAGTACCATATTGTAATACAATAAAGAAGGGGGATTTAAAATGCGAGATCTAAAAACATATCTTTCTGTAGCACCAGTACTAAGTACTCTATGGTTTGGTTCTTTAGCGGGTTTATTGATAGAGATCAATCGTTTATTCCCGGATGCGTTGACATTTCCTTTTTTTTCATTCTAGTTCTTTATTGCCGTGGGACGGGGTGAAGGAGATTAGAGATACAATCAAATATCTGTGACTATCCCCCCATTTTTTTTTCGTTTTTTAGAATTAGATCAAATAAGGGAGGGTAGGGGGAAAAAATAGTAGATTCACCCGCACCGAAACTTGGGTTCGGGCTCCAATTAAATGACTAGTCGAACGAAAACAGAAATGCGGCTAAGGCAACAAAACAAGTATTCTACAAAATATTCTACAAAATGTGTCAATGAAATACTCCACTGTGATTCTATTCTAAATTTTGATTCTAAATAAAATTAGAAATCATTGTATTACTTATTATTTACTATATTATTAATATTGATTTCAATTGATTACAACAAAATCATCATTCATAATTTGATTTTTAGTTAGCAACTTCTATTTTTTTCTTATTCGTTTTTGACCGGAAAATCAACGAGATAGGGTGGGGTAGATTAAAACCAAAGGGGGGTTCATGGCTAAGAGTAAAGATGTCCGAGTAACGATTATTTTGGAATGTACCAGTTGTGTTCGAAACGGTGTTAATAAGGAATCAACGGGCATTTCCAGATATATCACTCAAAAAAATCGACACAATACGCCTAGTCGATTGGAATTGAAGAAATTCTGTCCCTATTGTTACGAACATACAACTCACGGGGAGATAAAGAAATAGATCAAATCGAGTGCTGCCTATATGTCATATGTCACCACTCTCCCAAGGAATATGAAAGACTTACTTTAGGTATAGAATTAGTTATATTACATATAACTATTAGTACATAGAATATATTATTCTTTTTTTTATTTGAATTCATTTTCATTATTACATTATTTCTATATAATTATTACATATACATAAATTTAAAATAATAAACAAAGCAAATCCTATAAATTCCATAATTCGGTACGATCTAAATAGGACTAAATAATATTTTAGAATTTTAGAAATATAGATAAGGATAGGATTTTTATTTTGAGAGATAAGGAATAAACAAATCATGAATAAATCCAAGCGATCTTTTCGTATCATGAATAAATCCAAGCGATCTTTTCGTAGGCGTTTGCCCCCGATCCAATCGGGGGATCGAATTCATTATAGAAACATAAGTTTAATTAGTCGATTTATTAGTGAACAAGGAAAAATATTATCTAGGCGAGTAAATAGATTGACTTTAAAACAACAACGATTAATTACTATTGCTATAAAAAGGGCTCGTATTTTATCTTTGTTACCCTTTCGTACTAATAAGTATGCAATTCGTAATAATAAGTATGCGAAACGATTTGAAAGAAGGAAATCGACCGCTAGAACTAGAAGTCTTAGAACTAGAACTAAATCAAATTGAAATGGGCTTATCCTTCAATTTTCAATTGAATCAAAATTCAAATCCGACCTCAAACGTAGGTTGATGTTTTATTCGAAAAATCCGATAATCAAACAAAATGAAATTCAATTGTAGTGTCGTAAGAATAAGAAATAAATAAAAATAAAAGAAAGAATCGAGTCGGGAAAGGAAAATCAATCTTTTTTTTTTGAGCGTCTTGTCTTTGCTCTTTTTGTTTTGATGACCTTATCATCATTTTTTTTCGTACTAATTTCTATTCTACCCTCTCCGAGTTTATTCTTGAGGAAACTCCATTAAAAGTATTCCGGTGGATTCCTTCCGATCTACTTATTCTTTTTCTTTTTTTTTTTTAATTAAAAAATCGCATTGGAAATCGTATAAAGACAATTCCTATTTAATATAGCTATTTGTGCAAGTATTTTACGATTAAGAAGCAACTGCTTCCGGTACAGATTGTGTATTAGTGTACTATACCTATAGGATAGCAACCTCCCGCGAATTGCTGCATTTATTCGAGTGATCCACAAACGACGAAAATCTCTTTTTTTCCTACCTCTATCCCGATGCGCCGAAAACAAAGCTTTTATTCTTTGTTGAATAATAGTTTGAGTAAGTTTTGAATGAGACCCTCGAAAACCTAATACAAAGAAACGCATTTTTGTTCGACGTCTCCGAGCTATATATCCCCGTTTAATTCTGGTCATTGAAGAAAAGAAACTTTGATGAATAACTCATTCTTTCTTTCAGTTATTCTTTTGCCCTTTACTAGTCTATTAATAACAAAACGGATTCTTCCAATGTATAAAATCAAAATTCCAATGGCTTTTGCTACTATAACCGTCCCGACCACGATTTTTTTCCTTTTTTTCTAGTTCTAGGCATTTTATTTTGCCTTGAAATAATTAAATATTAGGTATAAAAAAAAGCCTAATCACTCAAAAAGTAGTAAATAGAAATGGCTAACTAGTGGGTTCCATCGTCTCTATGATTACTTCTTAAACGGTGAGGCCCTCTCTATACACCGGAGCTCCTTACTTCATTTAATCAATGAATGCTATGGGTAACTTGTACAATTCACACTTTTTGGCTCTACCCCCTATGTCCAGTAATAGATCTTTCATAATCAGAGACCTATCTTATACAGTAACGGTATTTAATTATGAAAATGAGTTAGGTAGCTGACCTTCTTAGTCCGTTCTTGGAAGCATAATTTTTTTTCTTTTTCAAATAGGATTTGAACCGCTTAATGGATAATCATTTGCTACCAATGGATACTTTTTTCTCATCTTAAATTACAAATTGAAGTGATTGGATTTGCACCAATGGAAACCATAAATTTGATACACCGTAAGAGATGGTAAATCCATCTTTTTTAGATAGTGAAGAGAAGAACCCTATTCACTGGTACTGATCATTGATACTGAAAAAAGGTTTACTTTTCTCTCAGCTCATGATCGGAACGAGTCGCACATACACCCTAGTACATGTTCCTCGACGTTGAGGACATCCCCGAAGAGCAGGGGATTTCGTGACATTTTTGATTGGCTGTCTTGCCTTTCTAATAAGTTGTTTAATAGTTGGCATGCTAAATCATATACATAATGGGCTGGTTTAGAGCGATCCTAACCGGATGAAATTCCGAATCCCTTCTTTTTTTGTTTATTTCATAGAACTATAAATAAGAAATTCACTCTTGACAGTAATATATGTTGTATATGTAAATCCTCTATGTGAAAATATGCGGAATTCGTCCACGAAAAAAAAGGGGGTATAGATATAAAAAAGGGGGAATAGGCCGAACGTAAAAATCCATTGCATTGATATGCTAAAATGAAAATTCAAATATGAAATAGGGGCTAATGAGATATAAATAAAAAATCGTAAATAGAGTTCAAGTTCGAATTCCATAGATAAGATGGGCCATATTGTCTATAATGATAGACAAATGAAAGACTTTTTCAATATTTTTATTCATCCAGTTGATATTTTGAAAATGGGTCGGTTCAACTTGAAAATTCCTTCATTGAAA